GTGCGTGGGGAGCCACGAGCGAAGGGTTTTGACAAGGAAGATGTCTTTGGGGACTTGAGTGATCATGGAGACTTGATCTCTGTTTCAGTGAAGGATTCTTGGCCTTCCGTGCGCCTTGCGCCACGATTGAAGGCTTATCTGAGATCTAAGTGGAAATTGAGTCTTATTGTTAAATTGCTCGGGAGGAATATCGGATTTAAGGCTCTGTCGGAGAAGCTTACAAAGATGTGGAGTCCTCGGGGCAATATGGATCTGATTGAATTAGGAGATGGCTATTTTGTGACACGTTTTAACGTGCAGGAAGAGTATAACTTTGCTTTGGAGGAAGGTCCATGGATTATCTATGGCCATTATCTTACAGTAAGGGAATGGCAACCGGAGTTTCAACCGGGAGAGGCAGTAATTGAAAAGACGGCAGTTTGGGTTCGGTTTCCGAATTTACCAGTAGAATTTTATGAAGGGAGGGTCCTCTTGGCCCTTGGGAATATTATTGGAAAAGCCTTGAAAGTTGATCTTACGACCCATTCTACTTCTCGTGGCAAGTTTGCTAGAGTTTGTGTGGAGTATGAAGGTTTGCACCTTATTTGCTTTCAATGTGGTCAATTTGGTCATAAGGAGTGCCTGGGTGGTGATGATACTTCTGTTGTACAGAAAGGAATTGCTGCGCCAGAGGATGGCGGTGCCGCTGTGGTGGAGAAGGAGAAACCACCGTCAGACTTTGGGCCATGGATGCTGGCCCAAACCCGGAAGCAGAGACGTACCACAAATGGAAAGGCGGGTTTACAGGGAAAATTGAATCCTAATCACGAGAATCGTGGAGGTTCCAGATTTGCTGCACTCTCGGAATTTCAGGAGGAAGACTCGGGAGATAATAATGGGGTAGGATTGATTTCAAAAAGGCAAGATGCAGTTAAATGGGGGCAGGAAAAAGTTGGGCCGTGGGACTGGGCTCTAAAGAAGAAATTATTTAAAGAAAAACAAGCGGAGACTAAGGGTAATGAGAATGTATATGATGTGCCCTTTGATGAGGCCCAAGCCCAACATAGCACCTTACACGTTGCAAAGCCCAGTGCTCAAGGTTTGAGACGTTCTAGGCCAACTATGCTGGAGAAACATAATGATATGAGGGTGCTCTCATCAGATTTTGAAGCACAGGATTTTAGTGATGAGGAGGAGCATATGATGGAGGCTGAGAATTTACCCGTATTACATTCTCAACCAAACGATGGGAGGACGAGGAAGCCGCCGGATGATAGCTTGGGGACGGTGGTGATGGAAACTCAGAATTTTGATAAGGATAATGTTGATCCTGCGGGAAGAAGCATGGAGAATTATGAAGTTACGCATCCTAGGGAGCGAAATACCCTAGGAATTGTGAAACAATCTTTTAATGAATATTCTGCTATGGAACAGTAGAGGGGCTGGTAAAAAGGCTTTCCGAACGAATAGTAGAGAAATTATGAGGCTGTGTAGGCCTAGTATTTTTGTGGTGGTTGAGCCTAGAATTTCTGGGAGTCGTGCGGAGAAGGTAGCGAAGAGTCTTGGTTTTCGTAGATACCATATTGAGGATCCAGTGGGTTTTTCGGGTGGACTTTGGTTGTGTTGGGATGATAACGCCGTAACCCTTGAAGTAATATTTTCCTCTACACAAGTGATTCATGCGATGGTCAAGCAACAGGGTAAAGAAGATTGGCTTCTGTCTGCGGTATATGCTAGCCCAGTATTGGAGGTGAGAAGACGTTTATGGGAGGCCATGGAACAGTTTTCTGCTGATATAGCTATCCCGTGGCTGATGGTGGGGGATTTTAATGATATTATTAGCAGCTCGGAGAAATTTGGAGGGGCTGACGTTTCTATAAACAGGTGTATTCGATTTCATAGTATGATTAGTAGCTGTGGTTTACTGGATCTGGGGTTTCAGGGGCCAGCTTAGCTTATACTTGGACTAATCGGCGGAAAGGGCTTGCTAGAGTCAATGAGAGGCTGGATCGTGCTTTAGCAAACTCAAATTGGCGCCTGATGTTTCCGGAAGCAGTAGTGAAGCACCTACCTAGGACATATTCAGATCACTGCCCGATCTTTCTTCAATGTGAGGAGTATTTACCGGTGGATAGGTCGAAGAGGCCATTCCGTTTTCAATCTATGTGGCTAACACACCCTGAAGCTGAAGCCTTGATTTCGAACAAATGGTTAGCTACTGATGGTGATTTATGTATAAAGGCAAAGGAGCTTTCGGTTTCGTTAAATTCTTGGAATAAGGAGACCTTTGGGAATCTTTTTGAGAAGAAAAATAAGTTGAGAGCAAGAATTTTGGGGATTCAAAGAGCCTTATCAAACCGTTATTCTGCTAGGCTTGAGGAGTTGGAGACTGATTTGGTGAAAGAGTATAATAAAGTCCTGGAGCAGGAGGAACAATTTTGGTATCTGAAGTCCCGGGTTAAATGGTTCCAAGAAGGGGAGCGCAACACCAGGTTTTTCCATTTATCTACAATCTGCAGACGGAGGCGGAATAAAATCTCCATGCTTAAGGGTGACGATGGTGAATGGGTCTTGGATCAAGATCAACTTCGACAGATGGTTAAAGATTATTATGTTCACTTGTTTTCTGATGATTCTTCACCGAATGTGGTCCTTTTACAAGTGCAATGCCCTATTATTCCACCTGATCAAGTTCTTGCAATGGATGATGGGATATCGGAGGATGAAGTCAAAACAGCTTTGTTTCAAATGAGACCGTGGAAGGCCCCTGGAGTGGATGGTTTTCATGCAGGTTTCTATCAGCGGTTTTGGGAGGTAACGAAAAGTTCGCTGTGGTCTTTGGTGCACAATGCCTTTGAAACAGGATGTTTACCAGAAGAATTACATGAAACTTTATTGGTGTTAATACCAAAGACACTGAATCCAGATTCGGTGAAACAATTTCGGCCAATAAGTTTATGTTGTGTGGCTTATAAATTGGTGACTAAGGTGTTGGTCAATAGACTTCGGCCTTTATTAGGAGATCTTATTGCTCCCACACAGTCTAGTTTTATTCCGGGGAGGCAAGCTACGGATAATATCCTGCTGGCACAAGAGTTGATCCATACCATTAAACGATCTAAATGTAGATCGGGTCTCATGGCAATTAAAATAGATTTGGAGAAAGCATATGATCGGGTTAGTTGGTCGTTCCTGAAGGATACTCTCCATGTTTTTGGTTTTTCAAATAAATGGATAAGCCTCATAATGAGTTGTGTTATGGGCTCCCGCATGTCTGTGTTATGGAATGGGGAAAAATCAGATTTTTTCTCTCCTCAAAGGGGTCTAAGGCAGGGTGATCCGATATCACCATATCTATTTGTGTTGTGTATGGAGAGGCTTGGGCATATGATTGATAGGGCAGTTAATGATGGAAGATGGAAACCGATTAAAGTTGGTAAAGATTGTCCTGGTGTTTCACATTTGTTTTTTTCTGATGATTTATTTTTTGTTTGGTAGAGCTACGGAGGAGCAAGCCAATGTGATTCATGATATTCGGGAGGATTTTTCCGATGTTTCTGGAGCTAAGGTTAGCTTCGAAAAATCCAAACTTTATGTCTCTCCTAAAGCTTTGGGAAGTAGACTTCGGGTTTGCAATATTTTGGGTATTAGTCCAACAGAGAATTTGGGGAAATATTTGGGAGTACCACTTATACATGGTAGAGTTACCAAAGCAACTTTTAAGGAGGTAATAGAGAAGGTCTCGCAGAAGCTCTCTGGGTGGAAAGTGCGAACCTTGAGTATAGCAGGAAGAGCAACTTTGGTGAGTTCAGTTACATCGGCAATTCCATCTTATCACATGATGACCATGAAGTTACCTATGAGTGTGACACGAACTATTGATAGCCTCAATAATAGATTCTTATGGGGTGGAACGGAGGACAAACGGGCTATGCATTTAGTGGCATGGGAGGATGTTTGTCTCCCGAAATGCTTAGGTGGTCTGGGCCTACGGCGTATGGAGGCACATAATAATGCTCTGCTGCAAAAAACTGCCTGGCGCTTTATCAACGAGCCGCATAGTCTTTGGGTAAGATTTTTGAAAGCTAAGTATCGTGTGAATGGAGATGTGATGGATTATGTGATGCATAATATGGCAGTGAAATCGAGCTGGTCCTATTCTTGGAAGGGTGTTGTAAGTGCTTGCCGTCTTTTGTCTGGTGGTTTAAGATGGAGGCTTGGCGAAGGTAGTCAAGTGAAGTTTTGGACTGACACATGGCTGAATGAGCCTTTAATCCTGAAGGTTAATAATGATCGAGCACCGGAGAATATAAATGCTCGAGTTTGTGATTTTATGCTTGAAGGGAGGGCATGGGATGTGGATCGGCTGTTTGAGTGTTTGCCAGCAGAAGTAGTATTACAAGTGATGGGGCATCCTTTGCCAAAATTTGGAGCGGTTTCTGATATGAGAATTTGGCGGCACACGTCAAATGGGATTTTTTCCTCTCGGTCAGCTTATATGGCCTATGTGGAAGAAGCTTGTGGATCACTGGAGGGGTCATGGACTTGGCTTTGGAAGCTACCATTACCGTCGAGATGGATACACTGGTTATGTATAGTAAGAAGAGGAAGATTGCTTACTAACGATCTCCGCAGGCAATGGGGTATGTGTGGCGATGGATTTTGTAAGGTTTGTCATGCTATGGTCGAGACTACACTTCATATTTTGCGAGATTGTACACGGTCTCGACAAGTCTGGGACTTACTTGGAGCTGCCAAGGTGCATCCAGATTTCTTTAATCTCTCTCTCACTCCATGGTTAGATCAGAATTTGCAAAGTACGGTGGTTGTGAGCGGTGTTGAATGGCGTATTTGGTTCGCTACTACCACTTGGAGAATATGGACGAGGCGATGTGATTTCGTTTTTCAATCTTAAGCTCGAAGTATGGAGCCTGGAGAACTTATGTTAAATATTTACAAAACAGGCATAGAAGTTAGTTCTGCATTGTCTAAATCTACAAGCAAGATTTTGGTCTCAAAGC